ACTTATCCTTCCATTTGTTCTCTTAATCATAATAAGAAATCTTTTATTGATACTGATTGTATAGCTATAGGCATTGAGCTATGTAATATACCACATATTTCAGAACATTGTCCGAAGAAAGTTCCAGGACGATTTATATAAACTGATGCTTGATTTAATCTACCAGGGTATGCATCCGCTTTTATACCTAAAGATGGACAAGCATATGAATGTATAACATCTGCTGCAGAAATTACAAATCTTGTGTGAGTTAATTCTGGAATAATTACTCTATTATCAACCTCTAACATTCTAAATTGACCTTCTTCTAAATCACTTTCTGGTACTATATATGAATCAAATTCTATAAACTCATTATCTTCATTTGTAAAATCAGGATATTGGTAACTTCAATATCATTGGTGACCTTCTGCATAAACAACTAAAGAAGGATCCATTACTTCATCCATTAAATATAATAATTTGAAAGAAGGGAATGCTATTAGTATTAAAATAAATGCTGGTGTTATTGTTCAAATTAACTCTATTAATGTACCGTGATTCATATATTTATGAGCTATTGGTGATTTTTTAGCTACAAAATTTCTTATAATTGTTATCATCATTCAAGTAACTGTAAATAAAATTATTGCTAAATAAAACATTATATTATTATGTAATTCCTCTATTCCTTCCATTTGTGGTGAGGCACTATCTTGGAAAAATATACCTCATGGTGTTGGTGCATCCATTAGAATGTGTCCTTTTAATATTTCTAAAAACATTTATATTATATATTAATTTTTTTATTTCTTCTTTTTTATCCTATTAACTTAGTTTAACTTTTTTTTTATTAACTATTAATTTCATTAATTCGAAATTATATTATATTTTATTCCTTCCTTCCTTATTGTTTAGTTATTATTTATTATATATTAATGAATAACCACTTCAAGATTTATAATTAAAATTATAAACTTGTCTACTTTCAATTTTTAATGCATTTTTACCTAATTCAAATGCAAAACCTAATGTTAATACTAGAAAAAATACTAACATTATTACTAAACCATATATCCCATTTGTATATGCACTTACCACATACGGATATACTAATAATATTTCTAAATCAAATAGTAGAAATAATAAGGCAAATATAAAGAAAGATATGCTAAATTGTGTTCTATTTTGTCCTAAAAAGGAATGAAAACCACATTCAAATGCACTATCTTTCTCTTGATATGGATTATGAGGTGAAAATATTAAATTAACAGCTAGCAAGATTATTGCTAATACTGGTATTAAAAATAAAAAAAAAGTTGTTGTTGTCATGTTAAATTTTTGTTTAATTTTTTTATTTACCCACCCTATACCCAAGGATAAAATATCCTCACTCCACATTTAAATTTATCTAGTAAATTTAACAAAGATTTTGTATTAAGCTACATATAATAATAAAAAAGCCATCATTAAAGCAAATAATCCAGTTGCTTCCGCAAATGCAAATCCTAAAATTGCATATGAAAACAGTTGACCTCTTAATGCAGGGTTTCTTGCAACTCCTAAGATTAAGGCACCAAATACTACACCGATACCTACACCTGCTCCGATTAAACCTGTTGTAGCTAATCCTGTTCCTATTATTCTAGCTGATTGTAACATAGTAATTTAAATTTATTTGTAAATGTATATAACCTAATAGGGCAGTTACTGTCTCCAGTTTATTTTATAGATTATTTTATATTCTCAGGTAAAAGTATTTTAATTAGTAATCATAATTAGAACTACTATCTATCTTTACAACATCTTAAAGATCAAACTTTACACTTTTTATTGCTAAAGCGTATAAAGTTGATGAATAATCGTAACCTTATATACCAAAAGTTACTAAAATTAGGTAATGTTTTACAAAAATATATCCACAGATTTTTTGATAGCAGTTGCATCAAATAGTAAATAACGTTGATCATAAAAATGATTCAATAGATTCTTTAAATTTATTTGTAAATGCATATAACCTAATAGGACAGTTACTGTCCCAGTATATATTTTATATAAATATGTTATATAACTAGCTAGAGTAAAAAAAAAAATAACTACAGTTGCCTAACACTCTATTACCAAAAACTTAGACTTTACGATTGTAAAGGTAAACTAGCAAAAGCATGAGGTTTAGGTGGACTTGTTAAACATCATTCTAATGAACTATTATTTCTAGTGAATAACACTTGGAATGTATCACTGAATAATTGAGGTGTTAATCAAGGATATCTTGAAACTGCTTTACCTTCTGTTAATTGTTTGTATATAATTGTTAAGAAGTATCATGTTGCTACAACACTAATAATTGAACCTATACTACTTAGTAAGTTTCAACCATAGAAAGCATCAGGATAATCACTTATTCTTCTAGGCATTCCTTGTAGACCTAAGAAATGTTGAGGGAAGAAAGTTAAATTAACACCAATAAACAAGATTCAGAAGTGAACTTTAGCTGCAAATTGATCATAAGATAAACCTAATAATTTAGGTATTCAGAAATATCATCCACTAAATAAAGCAAATACAGCTCCCATAGATAATACGTAGTGGAAATGAGCTACAACGTAATATGTATCATGGAATGCTACATCAAGAGATGCATTAGCTAAAACTACACCACTTAATCCTCCAATAGTGAATAAAACTACAAAACCTAATGCAAATAACATAGGAGGTGTTAAATGTAATGAACCACCATAACATGTAGCTAATCAACTAAATATTTTAATTCCAGTAGGAACAGCAATAATTAAAGTAGCAGCTGTGAAATATGCTCTTGTATCAACGTCTAAACCAACAGTATACATGTGGTGACTTCAAACTAAGAAACCTAACACACCAATAGACATCATGGCATAAACCATACCTAAATATCCGAATACATTTTTTCCTGATCCAGCAGCAATAACTGTACTAATTATACCAAAACCTGGTATAATTAAAATATAACAAAAATTTTGATTAATCGAATAGTTAATAATAATAATAATAATCTATTCTAATTAATACTCAAGAATTAAACATCCTTGTTAGGACTTTATCTTAAATTGTAGTATCATTTACTCTGTTCATTGTACTTTTTAATTTTATAATTTTTTCAAGTCCATCATTGTTTAAATGGTCTTTATTTTGAATTATTAAATATGCTTTTCTTCATTTTAAATAGTTAACATGTTTACTAGATAATAAATGAAAGTAATCAAAATAATTAATAACATTTTTAGCTGAACCAAAACTAGTAGATCCATAGTAATATGTATCTTGACTTTTTCTATAGCCAATATTACCACCTAAAAATTCTTTAATTAATAGTAAAATATATTCTTTTTTTTGATCAATTTGAAAATTTAATCTAACTTCAATTTTTTTATTACGATTAAGTATTTTTATTTGAAAACTAGCCTTTGGGCTGACGCAGCCGGGGTGAAGGCCAGCTCCGCTAGCATCAGCATCAGAAAAACCAGCTAATCAATGATTTTTAAAATTATTACTTAAATTTAATTTTAAACTAATTTTTTTACTAAATTCAGCATAATTCTCATGATTTAATATATTATTAGTTATTTGATTAAATTTATTTTCTGTTCTAATTTTGCCATTTATTAAATTAATTACTTTTTCTATACCTTCTCTAGCTGTTACAACTAGAATAAAAGCATTTTTATTTTTAACTTTTTTAACACTTCCATAACCTAATCTTTTTTTTATATAATAGGCTAAAGAAACATCTAATGAGTGAAATGCAATAACTAATTGTTGTTTACTATTAAAATGACCATCACCATCTATTAAACCAGCTAAATAATGTCCAAATTGATCATCACTAACTGGTTTTAAATGTTTAGGTACATGAACAGAAATAGATTTTATATTTTCTGTGTTTACTACAATTTCGTTGCATAAAGTCTCTGAGGTTCCATTTAAAATGTTACCTGCTGATATACTTCATCGTTTTAACTTTTTTACTGTGTCATTTAAGATTGAGTATTTAAAACTTAATATTGAAGTGGTCCCAGCATACAGCAACGTTAAGAAGCCTATATTTTTGACCTCTGGGTGCCCGAAGAATCAGAATAAATGTTGGAATAAGATAGGATCACCACCACCAGCTACTTCGAAGAATGATGTATTAAAGTTTCTATCTGTTAAAACCATAGTAATACCCTATTATTATTGGTCTACTGGATAAAATCCCATAACTATAAGTATAAAACTTAGTTTCAAAAATAACTTACCCTATAGGGGTAAGTTATTTAAGGTAGACACTCAATTTCTCTCGAAATTGTTTGGACTATATTTTATATTTTCAATTTGTAAAAATTTTGTAAATGATCTCAAGTAAAAACAGTTCTTTTATCATTCATATTAGATTTTATATTTAAAATTTTTTCTTTACCTAATTCAGTTTTATGTTCACCATTATTAAATAAATCTACAACTTTCATTCAATCTATAGAATCTAAATACTTAGTTCCAAACAATGGATATTTAATAAAATAACTCTTTGCTTGATTATTACCTTGTAAATTAGTAGTTCTAACTCTATACTCTGGAGTAGATCTATTTAATCTTGTTTCTTTAACTTCAGTGTGAAAGAAATCAGCAATTTTATTTAAAAACTCCTGATTACTAAAACCTTTATGATCTGTTTGTCTTTGAGATATTTCCAACTTACATTCGAATTTAGGATATTTACCACTAAGAGTACTTCTAACTTGAAAAGAACCATCTGCTTCTATAAATCCTGATAATCAGGCATTAGATTCTAAAGGTTCATTATTTAAAGGCTTTTTTTCAATATTTATATTATCTTGATAAAAATCAATCAATTTATATAAACTATTTATCTTAGGTGTTCTCATATTACCATTTAATAAAGATATAACAAATAATATACCCTCCTTATTATTTATAGTCAAAATATAAGCATTAACACCTTTTTTTCTTGAAAGAGAACCAAAACCTAATTCTTTTTGAATCATTAAAGCTAGAGGTAAATCTTTTAAATGAAAAACAATTTGAATTGAAGGATAATTCAATTTACCTTTAGGTGATCTTAAAGTATTTGGTACTATTATAGTACCGTCACCTTCAATAAGACCTGCTAAATAAGCAGCAAAAGGTAAATTATTATTGTTCGTCGAATGTAAGAATTTACAATGAAAATACTTTGGCGTATAGTCTCTGAAGAACCCATTTAGGTTTAAACCTAGATGGTTTCCTACTGATTGTGATATATATCTATAAATATATAACAGTTTCCAGTATATAGCCAAATTTAATGCCGGCAGTTTTCTATGTTTACCGGCTAATACAGGTAATGATAATAATAATAACACAGCTGTTATAATTACTGCTCAACCAAATAAAGCTAATTTGTGTAAACGTATACCTGGACTTCTCATATTTAATATTGTTGTTATGAAGTTCATAGCTCCTAACATACTACTAATTCCACTTAAGTGTAAACCAAAAATAGCTAAATCAACACTTGGCCCACTGTGTGATTGTATTCCTGATAAAGGAGGGTAAAGAGTTCAACCTGTACCTGCTCCATTTTCTATTGTTGCAGAGAATACAAATAATAGTAAACTAGGTACTAATAATCAGAAACTTATATTATTTAATCTAGGAAACCTAATTCTAAAATTTTCTATGTGATAGTCGGATTATGGGGTATTGAATTATAATTACCAATTGACATAATAAAATTATATTTATTTGGTAAACTTAAGCTATTAAAAACATAATCTTGTAATACTTTATTAGCTAATCTACTTTCTAAATCATTACCTAAAATTTGTGAAATTGTAACCACATAATTTTGGTTTAACGTCAGTATACACGTTATTAATGATCTAAAAAAATAGCTAAATCACCCTACATCTGGGTCGTATTTCCCCCTTATCTCTCTTTGTTTAGTCCTAAATTCGTTACTTCAAAAAAATTTAAGAGTAAGAATTTTTTTTTTTAGGTCCAGTTAATAGTTAGAACTGGACAACGGACTATGTCTTCATCCATTATATTATAATGGAGCCTCGCGTGTAGTCTCTGAGGATCCTACTAATAATTTTATTCAAAATTACTTTGGTTTCCTGCATATTATTCCCATGAATACATAAGTATTACGACTAATTCAGTTGGAAATATAACTTTATAAGTATATAAACTCCAATTAGGTGTCTATGTATTTGTTATTTCGGGATTTTCCATGCATACAGCGAAGTAATAATTAAAAAGTTTACACTTTTTAACGGCATTAATTCTGGAATTATATTAATAATAATAATTATTATATAATTATATTTAAATCTAATAAATCCTGATCCTATTATATCCATTAATTTTTTTATCTAAAATCTTGAATTATGTTCTTCTAGATTATTGATTCAAATATTTCCTTAAAATAAACCTGCTAAGTATATTTTTAAGTCATTATAATAAATAATTATTATTTATAATAGTTCCAAAAAGTCTTTATTATTTAAGACTTATTATTTTGCCATATCTGGACCTCCTACTAATAATGGTAATAAAAAATTTCCGAAACCTCCTATTAAAGCTGGCATAACCATAAAGAAAATCATCATTATGGCATGAGCTGTTATTATACTATTATATAATTGGTTATCTGCTATATATTGAACACCAGGCCCTGATAATTCTAATCTTATAAGTACAGAAAAAGCTGTACCTAATAAACCTGAAAATAATGCAAACATTAAATATAATGTTCCAATATCTTTAGCATTTGATGATAAATATCATCTTTCTTGTCATTCTGTAGGTTGTTTAAACGTTAAGAACGATGAACTTTCTATTTGTTTAATATTTTCTTTTTTAGTTGAGGTTGAAAATTTTTTACCTAATACATTATTTGTATTGAGATCAATAATTAATTATAAAAATAACTTTACCTTACATTAATAACATACTTTACGTATGCTATACATGAACTTTTATTTATATGAATAATAAATAGTGTATAATCTTTTTTATTATTTAGTTAATGTGGTTACCTTTAACCAAACTAGGTTATAACCTTTTACATTAAGTACGTTAGGGTGGATACCTAGAATTGAACTAGGATATACTATGCCACATACAGCTGTTCTACCTTTGAACTACACCCACCTATAGATTATTCCAATATAATCTTTATTAATAATTAACATTACTAGCCTATAGTAACGTTACTTATTTAGATTTTGCTTTTTCATCTAATAACTCTATTAAATAATTAATCTATTATAATGATAGATTTACAAATTATTAACTGTAATATATTGATCAAACAGGTTTATAAATACTAAACTAAGAGCCGCTTTAGATAATATATTATAATCAGGTTTTAATAAATCTATATAATATTGTTATTTTTTAATAACAGATTATTTATTAAAATATTCTCAAATATCTAAATCAAATTTCTCATAACCATGATATAATAATGCTTTATAAATATAACTATACATATTAAGTAATCTTTAAATAATTTTTATAGTAATAAAATACAAATCTATTATATAAATAAACCGAACTACCTATATAACTTATATTATTTATTTTATTAACTCACCTATTTATACCACTTTTATACTTATTTTTTTTTTTTTACATTAACCTTATTTAATAAATAATTTTCATAAATTTTTTATAGGCTTAACAATTGAATTTTTTTTTTACTTATAAAGTATTTATTATATAAAACTATCATATCATATTATTAAACTAGTGTTTTAATTTTACTAAACACAATATATAAACTATATATATATATAAATTTATTCCTATTAGCCAAAGGAGAAAATCGAATTCTCATTCTTAATTCATGAAATTATTGTTCTACCATTAAACTACTTTGGCTCTAGAGATAAAAAAGAAATTAAATAGAATTATTAGAATATAATTTAAGTATATTATGTTGGGGCGACTCGAACACCCAATAGTAAATACCAAAAATTTATGACTTACCGATTAGTCGACAACATATAAAAATACGGGTAACAAGACTTGAACTTGCAAAGTTTGACTATTCCGTCCTAAGCGGAACCTGTTTACCTTATTTCAGCATACCCATAAAATCATGCTCGAGATAAGACTTGAACTTACAACCTAATCAACTTCACTGACCCGCTCTACCAATTGAGCTTCTCAAGCTAATATGGAGTTATCAGGACTCGATCCTGAAATAACGATATGCAAAATCGCCGTTTTACCAGTTAAACTATAGCCCCTATCCGAGAAACGATTCGAACGTTTACGACTTGCGTCACTTAAACTTAAGCTAAGACTGTCTACCAATTCCAGCACTCGGATTATATAAGACTAAAATGACTTGAACATTTACTCAAACCATCATGAGTGGTTCGCTTTACCGATTAAGCTATAGTCTTTTAGCGGATTTAGGAGTTGCACCTAAATATTATGGGCATGAGCCATATATGTTACTATTACATCAACCCGCTTATATACTTTATTTACAATCTCGTTTTTAAGAAATAGGTGATTTGAACACCTGACCTTTCGTGTGTAAAACGATCGCTCTACCAACTGAGCTAATTTCTTTCAACCCAAGGGAGGATTGAACTCCCGCACTAACAGTGAAAATGTTATGTCTTAACCATCTTGACCATTGGGTCTTAACCAACTTTATTTTTAAGTCTTATAGCCCAGTACAAGTATCGCACTTGTTTATTCCGATTACAAAACGGATACATTACTTTTATGCTAACCGGGCTTTTTTCGATATATATTATATTTAGTTTTTTATAAATTAGTACTTTATGTCTAAAAATCTTAAGATTAGTACAACTAAAGCCTATTACATTAAAAAAAAAAATAATATTTTTTTAATGATACTCGTAGTGTTCTACTACGTTTTAAAGTATCCTAAAGTAAGCTTCGCGCTTAAATGCTTTCAGCACTTATCTTTAACTGACGTAGCCTTCCTACCATGCCTATGCGAACAATTTACTTAAGTATAAGTAAATGATATATATATAAAATATATATATAACATAAACAATAGGTAAACCATAGGTCAATATACCCAACTCCTTTCGTACGAAGGGGCTATCTTTATTCTACTTTAATTCCCTCTAGAAGATAGAAACCATACTGTCTCACGACGTATTAAACCCAGCTCATGTAGCTCTTTAATCGACGAACAGTCGAACCCTTCATGATTTTTGCATTCATGTGGATGAGCTAAGCCGACATCGAGGTGCCAAACCGCGCACTCAATTTGTACTCTCTTGCGCAAATTAGCCTGTTCAATTTTGTTATCATAAAAGTTTTTCTTTTATTTCCACTTTTCTTAAAATGGTTCAGACTATTTCTTCATCTTAATTAATTATTTTTAGGATTATATTAATTTATTAAACTCCACTTACTCAACCTTTAACACCAAAAGATCCAATACGTGATTTAGAATTTAATTTTGTATATTGTAAATTAGGTTTATCATTTCCTCTTATTAAAGATGATGGATAACCTTGAATAGATGAATATGTATTTACTAAATTACCTTTATATTTAAATTTATATTGTGATCTAGAAGCTGTATAACGTTTAGTTAATCTTCCTGCTGCTTCTAATCTAACACCAGATACTCTTTTATATTTTATATCATTTAATATAACTTTTTTTAAATACTCTGAATTTTTTTTATTATATTGCATTAAATTATTTAATAAATTATTTGTAATATCTACATTATTTCTTGTAAATAAATTTTCTAAGTTAAAATAATATTCTGATCTTTTATTTAAACTTACTTTTTCTATTTTTGCTTTATTTACTAAATCTTTTAAATATCTTAATAAATCTCTTTTTTTTCTTAATTTTAATACTAATGGTTGTGTGTAGATATCACTATTAAAATATAAGTATTTTAAATTTATTATATTAAATTCTATATTTTTTTTATATATTTTTTTGATTAAATCAATTAAACCTTGTAAATATGAATTTTCAAATTTTGCTTTATTTATGTAAAGTAATTGTTTATAATACATATAATATTTTAATCTTTTAATTGATTTTTTTATATAAGTTCTATAATAAATATTTTGTATTTTATTTACTTTTGTACTATATTTAGGTAATACATTTGTTAATGTTTTACTTTTTTTTTGTTGTTGAGTTAATATACCTATTGCTTTAGATTTTATTAATTGTAATTTTTTAATAAATATATCTTTTCCAAATAAGCTTGTATATTTTTTTTTTAATTTAGCTAAATAGTTTAGTTTTTGTTTATTATATACATATAATGTTATATTAATTTTATCATTAGTATGTTTAAACTCACCTTCACTGATAAAAATTTTATTTGTTGATAATTTTCTATATCTACGACGTAATCTTTTATTTCTTAATTTAGATTCTATATTTAAATTATATGAATTAAAATAACCTTTAATTAATTTCATTACTAATCTACTTGCAACAGGTATTAAACTTAAAGTATTTTTATTATATACATAAATACTATTTTTTCAATCTCTTACAGCAGGTACAAAATTTTTATTATAAAAACTTACATTCTCATCATTTAATGCTTTTTTTTTATATGTATTTTTTATTTTAGATTTTATAATATTTAACATTTATATTTATTTATTTGTATTAATATTAATATAATTTATTATATAATATTAAGCTTGATATATAACCAAGTCTATTTCATTATTATTATTAAAATAATAATAATTATTATACATATTACTAAATAATTAATTAAGATGTTGGGCATGATTAAAGGATTATTGTTAGCAATACTCACCTTTTAGTCGTTGAACGTTCTTATTTTTTAGAAAAGTAATTTATAATTACTATTTCATTGCTAAAAATAAGTTTCGCTTCAAATACACTTATAAACATAAGTTATTTTTGAAATTTACCCAATATATTTCCAATATATTATATATTGGAGGACTTACAGTTAAAAATCCCTAGCGTAACTTTTTCTATAATCCAAGACCTTTCCTTAATGCATCTTGTGATCATATGCCCCGCTTACGCGACTGATAGACTTGTAGGTCAAACAGTAAAGCAAGATTTAGCCATTAAACTTTTAAAGTATAATTAATCATCATATTAATTAAGATAATATACAAAATTAATATGACAAAAAACTTTTAAATATTAAAGTTTTAAATACATCTATTAACCATATAGTTAAAATCTTACTTAGATAAAAATAAATATTGAACTTAATTTAACAATAACTGTATATTTATAAAAATAAATATAACAAATTAAAATATTTGTAATAAAATTACAAATTTACAATATGAACTTTGGATATACCCAGGTACTTTTTGTGGGATCTGTGCCCCGCATAAACTGCCTTCCAATCTTCAAAAGCATATATAAGGAAACGAATAAAGGTGTTTCATTGTTATCTTTCAACTACCTTATACTCTCGAAAACATCCTAAAATTTAACTTTTGCAACTGGTAACAGTAAAGCTGCATAGGGTCTTCTCGTCTATCTAGAGGTAAACAGTATCTGCACTGCTATTCCAATTTCACTGAGACAATCATCGAGACAGCTGTTGTATCGTTATGTCATTCATGCAGGACCGCATTTAACGGCCAAGGTATTTCGCTACCTTAGGACCCTCATAGATAAGGCCGCCATTTATCGGGGTGTCCTTCAAAACCTTAGTTATATACCAAGGAAGATTCGTTACCCTGCCGACATTGGGCAGACATCACACTCAATACTTTGATATTTAATCTTTGCAGAGTGCTGTGTTTTTATTAAACAGTCGTACAACATTATTTTATGTTTCCTCTTATTATATATTTAATTATATCATATATATATCTTTTTACAGACATATATACGTTAAATATTATAATAATGGCCCTCCTTATCCCGAAGTTACGGTAGTCAATTTGCCGAGTTCCTTAATGATTGTTCACTCAAACGCCTTTGTATTCTCTACTTGCTTACTTGTGATAGTATCTAGGTACGGTATATATATAACTTATTATATATATATATTATTGTATAATTTTATATTAAAATTATACTTTATACAATCTTGAAAACTTTAACAAGAAATTATATAACTAGTCCCTAAGGCTCTAAATAAAATATATATATAATATAGTAAAAAATTTTCCAGAACCTTTATTACTTTTTAAAGGTTTTATTTTTTACTTTTATTAACTAAGAGTATTATATACTCTAATTAATATTTAGTACATATATAAATATCATCAAAATTACCTTTTGATTAATATTTTTAGACACCGAAAATTTAATACAATACCATAAGCTTAAGGCGAGGTTATTCCTTTTTCGTTACTCATGTCAGCATTCTCTCTTGGATTATATTGATAAATTATTATTATTAAAATAATATTTATACTTATTATATCTTAGAAGTAATAATAAATAATATTTATCCAATGTTCCGCTACCCCACATATACAATATATATTAATTAATATATATAATTATTATAATATGTGTACAAGGTTTCGGTATATTGTTTAGATCCGTTAAATTTTTGGTGTTTATTACTAAAATTTAATCAGTGCTCTGTTACGAGGTCTTCAAAAAATGGCCGCTTCTAAGCCTATTTCCTGATTGTATTAATAATAAACATCCTTAATTTCACTCAACAATAATTTTGGAACCTTAACTCTTGTTCTGGGCTGTTTCCCTTTTGACATACAACCTTATCGCACTATGTCCGATTATTCAACATTCATCTTTGCCATTCCGAGTGCAAATACTCTCCAGTAAAGTCACTACAACCCCCCGATGTTGATAAAATCAATTGATATTATCCGAGATCACAGTTCTGTACCTGCTAAGATGTTAATTAAATTACCTACTCATATAGGTTTCGCGGAAAACCAGCTATACTAGTCAGTTTTGTCTTTCACTAACTTACCACAATTCTTCGGATATCTATACAACGATAACCCGTTCGGGCTTTTATAACCCTGACCATGGTAAGATCACTAGCCTTCGGGTCTAATTTTAGATACTAACTCATTTTTTCATAATTGGTTTATCTAAGTTAAAATAACCTTTTTAATCATAACTTTTTATAATTTAAATTGGTTATCTTTACTTGCATCTAAAATTAACTTGCTGACCCATTATGCAAAAGGTACGCTCTTATTTTTTATTTAAATTTTATTTGAGCTGCTTATAAAACTACTATTTCAAATTTTACCTCACGGTACTTTTCACTATCGCTTATATATTATATTTAGCCTTAGAGGAAGGTTCCCCTTTATTCAAACAGATTTGAATCCATTTTACTTAACAAGTTTTGTTATTAGGCTTTTAATATTTAGTTTACACTAAATATTAATCTCGTTTGATTTCTTTTCCTAAAGTTACTAAGATATTTCAATTCACTTCGTTTATTACTTGATTTTTCTTAGAATCCTAGATTTATCTAGTCATTTATTTCTTTAATATATAGCTAATTATCCATAATAGTTTCTTTATATACTAGCCTTGATTTCTCAAGTTATATATGATATATATCACCTTTATTGAATAGATATTCAATTTATACTTTTTATATTCAGGTTATTATGATTCGAACATAACAATTTCTTGACCCAAACAAGACGCCTAACCACCTGGCTCTAACCTGTTTATATTTTTATTTATTCAGAGAGTATATGATTCGAACATATGAAAGTTTTAACTTAACTAGACTCAAGCTAGTCGCCTTACCACTCAGCCAACTCTCTTTTTAATTATTTTAGTATTTTGATTCTTCAGTGACTCGAACACTGAACATATCCTTATCAAGAACACACTTTACCGGTTAAGTTAAAGAACCTACAATTCGCAGTTTTTATAAAAAAATATTTTAATAAATATATTCCCTTCCTATTTGCTTATTTTATTTATTACTTTACTCTTTTTTTTTTTGTGGATTTATTATTAATATATATATATCATTTTATATATACATATATCTCTTTATATTCAAGAGTACTTAGATTTGAACTAAGAAATATAAGGTTGAAGCTTACAGTTTTACCATTAAACTATACTCTTTCGGGAAAGAGATGATTCGAACATCTATGTGCAAACGCACAATATTTAGCAAATATCTTACCCTACCCATGGAAACTTTCCCTTAATTAGTTGATTTTTAGAATTAATACGTTTACATTTCAATTAATTAAACGAGTAATCTCGGGTTAGGCCGGACTTGAACCGGCATAAACTTCCTTGACAAAAAAGCGCTTTACCTATTAAACTACTAACCCTTTACGGCTAGTCGAATTCGAATCGACACATCTTAGGTGGTAGCTAAGTAGTCTACCATTAACTTATAGCCGTTTATATTATATATCTTAGTATATATTCATATTACTTTAAATAATTATATTATTTTATGACTAGTCGAATTCGAATCGACACACTTCGTTTGGAAGACGAACAGTCTACCTATTAACTTATAGTCATTATCTATATAAGACTTATAGGACTCGAACCTATAGTAGAATGATTAAAAGTCATATGTTTTACCATTAAACTAAAGTCTCTTAGATATTTATATATCTAAAACTATATAATATATATAATTTATACTATGTGATAAATTTTAATTTAATAACCTCAGTAATATACTGATATATATAAAAATAATCATACAACATCAACAAAATGTCAGTATAAGATTCCTGATTCGTATCCTAGATGATGATGATCAGTTAAGTGGTAAGCAGCTAAACGTCATAAACCTACTGCTAAAAATGCTGTACCAATTATAACGTGTAAACCGTGGAAACCTGTTCCAAAATAGAAACATGATCCATAAACACTATCAGATATTGTGAATGATGATACTGTATATTCTACTCCTTGGAAGAATGTGAATACTATTGCTAATAGTATTGTTACAACTGTACCATATAATGCACCTTTTCTATTTCCTTGTATTAATGAATGATGTGCATATGTAATAGTAACACCTGATGATAATAAAATTATTGTGTTTAATAAAGGTAATTCAAAAGGATTTATTCCTTGTATACCTAATGGTGGTCATTGTGCACCTAATTCTACACTAGGTGAGATAGCACTATGGAAGAATGCTCAGAATATTGCTAAGAAAAAGAATACTTCAGAGATAATAAATAAACCTACTCCTAAGTTTAATCCTTTTTGTACAGCATTAGTATGATTTCCTAAATATGTTCCTTCTGATATTACATCTCTAAATCATAAACCCATTACATACATTACATTAATTACTGCTACTGGTACTAAATATTGGAATCCTTCGAAACCATGCATAAATAATACTGTTGCTGTTGTAAGTATAAATAATGAAATACTAGTAAATAATGGTCAAGGTGATGGTGATACTAAATGGAACGGATGGTTTTGAAAATTTCTTTTAGATTGATATATCACTTTTTATTTTTTATTTTACAAGTTTTCAATAATTACTTTTGTTTTATTGTTATTACTATGGCACCTACCATTCCTAATAATAATATTACTGAACTTATTATTAATCATATTGAATAATTAGTATACATTATATTTCCTATTCCTGATATTTGTGTAAACTCTACTAATGTATTATCTCAACCTTTACTACTTACGTATCCTATTTCTTGATTTATACCTACTATACTTGATTGATTACTTATATCTATATTATAAATACCTGTAAATCTGTTTGATAATGATGAAATTATTGTTTTATCTGTTAAATTACAAGGTAATACTTGTCCTATTATGTAATAAAATAATAAAACTGTTAATACTGCTAATGGTATATCATTATTTGTTTCACTTAATAGTTCAGAAATTCTAATGTTTATTAACATTAATATAAAAAGGAATAAAATTGAAACAGCACCTACATATACTAAAATATATGATAATCCTAAATAATTTATTCCTGCTAATATTAATATTCCTGCTATATTTACAAATAAACCTATTAAAAATAATACAGATACAACAGGGTTTCTACTTATAATTGTAAATACTCCAAATGTTATTGATATTATATAAAAAATATCTAAAAATTCTACTTTGAATCCATTAGTTATATAATCATTTATTAATAAAACCTCTAATAATCCATTAGAGATATAATCGTTATAAAATATATTATTCATTAAAATTTTAAATTAATTAATCTTTCATTATTATATATAATATCTAAATAGTTTATTTATAGTGTTATTAGAAATTTAAGTCATCATACCTTTAATTATTTAATGCTAGAATAAAGCAGATAAATTTTTATGGTATTGAATCTTTATAGACTTCTAGTTATTAGGAAGAAAAGGAATCGAACCTTCGACGGCTCATAGCCATTGAGTTTACAGCTCAACCCGTAAACCAACATACGGACCCTTCCTTAAAATTTTATCTTTTCCTGGATTTGAACCAGATTGAAAAAATTTTTTCAATTTACCTTTATTTAAAGATAATGCTATATATATATTTGTTCCATCTTTTATATACAAAAGTATATAAAATTTGGTATATATATGCATTTATTTATTGCTAAGTGGTTAATTCATCCCGTGCAATTTCCATTACACGAACCATATTTCGACTTAACACCAATCAAAGTCATGCATGCGAAAATTTAACTTATAAATATATATAACTGATTATATATATTATAAATATAAGTAAATCAAACTTCTTGCACATACTTCTTTCAGCGCCTGACGAGTGGTTAGTACCCAGCTGATTTTTAATTCACCGTGACGATGGTGATTCACGATTACTAGTAATTCCTTATTCATGTAGTCGAGTTACAGACTACAATCCATATTATATCCTTTTTTGGGGGATTAGCTCAATTTCACAAAATCGCATCCCTTTGTAAAGGCATATGTGGCACGTCTATAGCCCACAGTATTAAGGCCATGATGACTTGTCTTAATCCCTATTATCTAACCAATATAAAGGCGATCAACTTTATAAATGCAAATAAAGTGAGGGTTTTCGTTAATTAAAGGACTTAACCAGATCTCACGACATTAACTAAAAACAGCCGTGCAGCGCTTGTAAAATATTCAAACTGTGGTAAGGTTTTTCGCGGATCATCGAATTAAATAACATACTTCACTACTGGTCTCAGAAACGGTCTAATGATTTCAGTTTATATGTTGCCATATTACTCTTGAGGTGGAATGCTTACACTTTCATTTATAGACTAAATTTATAGTCTAAACGACTTTTTCTAGTCTATGACATTCATCATTGTCTGCTTGGACTACTAGGGTATCTAATCCTTCTTGCTACCCAAGCCTTCGTCCCTCAACGTCAGTTTTTACATAGAAGGATGCCTTCGCCGTTACCAGTCTCTCTGGTATATACGTATTATATCACTACTCCAGAAATTCTTCCTTCTTACATAAAACTCTAGTAAATAAGTACTCATTTAGAGTTTAATTTACCGTCTAGGTACCCTTTAAACCTAATAAAGATGATTAACACTAGTCTTCTACGTATTACCGCGACTGCTGGCACGTAGTTTGGTCAAGACTTATAAATAGAAAATTGTCATTATCATTATTCTATTTAGAATTTTATACGATATAATCGTTATTGTATTATTATAATACACTTTCATTCTTCCAAGTTACTGGTTCAGCCTTTCGGCCATTGACCAATATTCCTCACTGCTGTACTAAAACGCATTGGGGTTTTTTCAGACCCAATGTGGTCGATCGACCTCTCAGTCACGACTACGGATTTAGCTAGTAAAGTCATTACCTTTACTACTACTCACCGTGATAATAATTAACATCTTAAAGCGGACCTTCTTTTTCCTTTCTTTTTATAAGGGATTTTTCCCCTTACTTTAAGGTAGCCAAATTATCTTTTACTCACCTGTACACCACTACTACTTAGTTTAATAACTAATTAGTCGTTCGATTAGCATGTGTCAAGTACTTGGACAGCGTTCAATCAGAGCCATCATCAAACTCAAAATTTTTCATAGTATAGGGAAATGGGGATATTACTCTATACCTTTATTGTATAGATAAATACTTTTTTATCTTATATTTTATGTTGTTTTTTTATAATATATAGTGCAAGATTATATTTTTTTTTACACTTTTTGAAAAAAAAAAATTTTTTACTTATCATATTAGTATAAAGATATAATTAAGCCCGTTTATGTTAAAAACATTTATAATTATAAATTAATACTAAATATAGGAGTAATGTTCGCAATTATATAAAAAACGTTATTATAACGTTTTAATAATTTTTAGTTTCTGTTAAATTCCTTATTTTTTAATAAAGCTTATTTAATAAGCATATATATTTAATTAGTATCGGACTTTATCAGGAATTTTTATATCATTTATCTTACATGGATTTTTTAAGCATTTATACTTAATTAATGATAAACTTTACTTATCATAAAATTTTCATTACATATCATTTATATTTCATGGATATAATAAACAAATTTAGAAATTAATATTTAATTAGTGTAAATCTAATCCATCTTTAATGTAAGAACAAGTTAAAACTACAAAAACTTGAGCTTGAATAAATGCGATAGCTAACTCTAATCCTGAGAAAGCTATAATAAATGCTAAAGGTATTAAACCTAAAAAGAAGAATAATATTCCACTAGTCATTATATTATATGTAAATCCACTTAAAATAGATAAAAGCATGTGACCTGATAATATATTTGCTGCTAGTCTTAATCCTAAAGATACATTTCTAGATAAATAAGAAATAAATTCGATTAAAACTAATAAAGGTAATAATCCTAAAGGACAACCTGAAGGTACAAATAATGAAAAGAATTTTAATCCATGTCTTTGTAATCCTAAAAATGTTGCTCCTAATACTATAGTGAAACTCATTGAGAATGTTAAAATAAAATGAGATGTTGATGCAAAACTATATGGAACCATTCCTATTAAATTATTTACTAAAATAAATATAAATAATGCATATATAAAAGGGAAATATAATTGCCCTTTTGTAGGATTTAATTGATTTATTACAATACTATGTACTGTTGCATATATAGCTTCTTGGCTTATTGATCAATTGTTAGGTATTATTTTATTATTTGCTGCTAATAAGTGATAACCTAATGTTAATAATAAACCTATTGATAAATATAAACCAATATTTGTTATTGATAAATGTATATTCCCTAATACATTAGCATTTAAAGAGAATAAATCTCTTATTTCAAATTGATCTAATGGACTTAATATAAAATTAAATTGATACATGTCATTATTATTTAAATAAATTTAAATTGATAAATTTTTCTTATATATTTCTATATACAAGTTTTATTTTGTTTATAATTATAATTATAATTATAATTTATTTATATATATACGTGATATATATGTACGTAATAATCTAGGTAATATATATTTACTAAATGCATAGATTAATACAGTTAATACTATAAATGCAAATACTACTTGATTTACAAAAAAGAATGGTACTAGTTGTGGCATATTTTATATTAAACTTATAAATTTTTCTAATAGCTCTCTTGCTATTTTTTAATTTATGCTGGTTAAGGTAGTAATTTATATATAACTATACTATAATAGTTTTAACTTATAATATAAGCCCTTAAGATGAATTGAACATCTATCAAAATATTAACAGTATTCCGCTCTACCGTTGAGCTATAAAGGCTAATAGTTTATATATAATTACCTTCTTATCTAAGACTCGAACTTAGATCAAAATATTAGAAGTATTTTGCTCTACCATTGAGCTAATAAGAATACTTATCTATTTAGATATATATTTATATATTATATTTTTATATTAATATTATATATTAAATTTTTTAATTAATATTATATATTAAATAAGAAACTGAATAATGTAAACCATCTAAAATAGGAGCAGGGTATATACCAAATAATACAGTTAATATAACGAAAACTAATAACATTATAAATTCTCTTCTAGTTACATCACCTATATTTTCTCTAAAATAGATAGAATATGAACCACCAAATACTATTCTATTATACATAAATATAGTATAAGCAGCAGAGAAAACTATAGAAGTACTAGCTAAAACACCTAAGATAGGCATTCTTTCAAATACTCCATATAATGACATAAACTCACCTATGAAATTTAAAGTTAAAGGAGTTCCACTATTACCTAATGCTAATATGAAGAATAACACAGAGAAAATAGGCATAATTTGAGCCATACCTCTATAATAAGTTATTAATCTAGTAGATGATCTATCGTATAAGATACCACCAGCACAAATAAATAAACCTGAAGAAACAAAACCGTGAGCTAAACCTAAAGCAATTGATCCTTCAATACCTTGTATAGTATTACTAAATGCACCTATTAAATATACAGCTGCATGAGATACAGATGAATAAGCAATAAGTTCTTTAATATCTATAGTTCTTAATGTACTAAAACTAGCATATAATATAGTTATTACACCTATAACATAAATTATATAAGTATAATTTATAGAAGCTTTAGGTAATAAAGGTAAAATTAATCTAAATATACCGTATAAACTTAATTTTAAAACTATACCAGCTAAAATAATACTTCCTGATAAAGGTGATTCAACGTGAGCTTTTAATAATCAAGTATTTAAAAAGATTACTGGTGTTTTTACAGCAAAAGCTATAAATATACCATAAAATAAAAATATTTGAGTTATATAATTAAAGTTTGCTTTTGTTAATGCATCAAAATCTGATGTACCCATAATAGAAGTAATAGCTATTATTGATAATAACATAAATAATGATCCTAATAATGTATATAAAAATAAATAAAAACTAGCTCTTACTTTATTACTTGAACCAAATAATCCTATTAACAAAAATAATGGTGGTAATATACTCTCAAAAAAGATGTAAAACAATAGTATATCTAATACTAAGAACACTGCTAATAAAAGTGTTTCTAACAATAGCATTATTACTATAAATGATAATACATTTTTAGATTCTATTGAATTTCAATTAGATAATATAGCTATTGGCATTATTATTGTTGTTAATAACACAAAATATATTGATAAACCATCTACTCCTAAATAGATATCAAAATGATTAATTTCATAATGTTCTTCTATAAATTGGTATTGTTTACTACTAAAATCAAATAAGATAAACATTACCAGTGATATAATCAAATTTATTATTGTTGTTACTAACGCAATTGATTTTATTTTAACATTATTAATTATGGATAAACCATAATTACCTTGTAATGTTACTAAAGTTATTCCTATTAAAGGTGTTATTAATAATAATAAAGACATATATTATATATATATAATTTAAATAATTTATTTACTATTTATAAAATATATATATTACATTAGATAATGTAATATATCATTTATTTTTTTTTACTTATTGTATGCCAATTATATTAAGTATAACTAATATTAATAATTAATTAACTTAATACTCCTAAAATATATATAGGATAGTACCCTAATCCTTTATTAAAAACGCATATAATTTAAAAATTATACTATTTATAATATAATTTTATTTTTTTACTATAATAATGAAATGTTTGTTGGTATTATACCTAGACCATATACAATACAAGGTATTAATACAACATAAGCAATAATTATAGGTAATAAAACAGTTCAACAAACAGACATTAATTGATCAAAACGTATTCTAGGGAAAGAAGCTCTAACTCAAATGAATACAAAGATTAAGAAAGCTGTTTTTAATGCTAAATTAATAGGAGAAGAAGAAATATGTACAAATATATCAAATAAAATAGTATTATTAGTATTAACAAATAAATTTAAGATATTTACAATAAAATCTAAAGGTATAATACTTAAATAACCACCTAAAAATAAGATACTATTTAAAATACAAATTAAAACAATACTAGCATATTCAGCTAAGAAAAAGAATACAAATATACTAGCTGAATGTTCTGTCATGAAACCACTTACAAGTTCTGATTCTGCCTCTGCTAAATCAAAAGGAGCTCTATTAGTTTCTGCTATAGAACCTATAAAGAATACTAAGAATAAAGGGAATAAAGGGAATAATAAATTTACTACTCTTTGTGATTCTATTATAGTAATAATATTTAAACTTCCTGTTAATAATATTACTAATAAAATTACAGAACTTAAAATTAATTCATAACTAATTAATTGAGCTGTACTTCTTAATGAACCTAAAAATGCATATTTAGAATTAGCTGATCAACCAGCTAATAATATACCATATGTAGCTAAAGAACTAACAGCTAACATATATAATATACCTAAATTATAATCAGATATATATAAACCTGAACCAAATGGAATAACAAGATAACCTAATAAAGAGAAAATTAAAGTTATTATAGGACCAAGAAAGAATAATACTATATTAGCTTGAGTTGGCGCTATATATTCCTTTAATAATAATTTTAAAGCATCCGCAAATGCTTGTAATAAACCATAATAACCTACAGCATTAGGACCTAATCTTCTTTGCATACTTGCCATAGTTTTTCTTTCTGCTACTGTTACAAAAGCAACTGATAATAAAGCAGGAACAATTACTAAAAGACCTTCAATTATTGAAATTAAATATAACATTTTTTTATAATATCTTTGTAAAAATACAAATATCTTTATATTAATGCTTTATTCGAAATTATTTATTTATTGTTTTGATATATATTATAAATATAATTTTTTTTATAACATATATTATAACATACTAATATATAAAGATATATAGCTTTTTGCTATATTTTGATACTAGCAGTTTATTTATTAAGTTTAGTATAAATAAAATTTGTATTTTTTATCTTAAAAGTTTATATAATATGACCTATTATAAAAAATATATAGCTTTTTGCTATATATTTTTTAAGTTCATAAGATACAACTTACTATTCTACATTTCATAAAATATTTTGAGGAGTCCGGGGAAATCGAATCCCTATATTTCAATTTGCAATCAAAACGCAAAACCATTTGCTCAAACTCCTAATATACAATATTATATTGTATTTAATTATACTCTAACAAGATAATAATAATTATATTAAAAATTTTAAAGGTCAAGTCTACTTTAAAAAGATATTACTATTTATTACATCATACTTATGATTAACTACAAAGTATAGATGAAAACCAAAATATTAATAAATTGATTATAATCAAATGTAGCTATCTAATTCTTTTTAAAATTTTTTGTCTAATATCATTTTCATAAATTAAATTTCGACTGTTTTAATAAATTTGTTTTTTTTTCCTAAGAGGACTAAGAATTAAAAGTTTTTTTTAGTTCCTAATTCTACTAAAGTATTTTCAATTAAACTAACAACAGGAACTATTACAAAGAAATATGCAAAATAAATAATAGTAGAAATTTGTCCAAATTCAATAAATGGAGTTTCAACGTGTTTTGCACCTATTTGCATTAATATTAAGAAGTTAGCTACAAAAATATAGAATACTACTTTACTTAAAGGTCTAAATTGTACTCCTCTTAATTTAGATAAATCAGTTATAGGCATAACCATTAATGCTAATATAGCAGCAAACATAGCTATAACACCTAATAATTTATTAGGTATAGATCTTAAAATAGCATAGAAAGGTAAAAGATATCATTCTGGAACTATAGCAGGTGGAGTTTGCATAGGATTAGCCATAACATAATTTTCACTATCACCTAAAGCATTAGGCATAAAGAAAACAAATATTGATAATACAATAAAGAATATAAATATAGTTATTAAATCTTTAAATATAAAATAAGGAGCAAAAGGTAATCTATCGTAATTAGCAGAAATACCTAAAGGATTACCTGATCCTACTGTATCATGCATAGCTATTAAATGCATTAATGCTAAAGCAGCTAATACAAAAGGTAATAAGAAATGTAATGCAAAGAATCTGTTTAAAGTTGCATTATTTACAGAGCATTTATGTTGATAGTTACAGATTTAATATAAATATTAAATCCTCTTACTATACGCAATAAATTTCTTTATTGATCGGACTATATCATGATCTCTTTTAATAATTTGAAGGTATTTTTATTTTTTCTGAATATCTAGATATTTTACGTAACTGTTTTAATCATAATAAATATTGTAATTTTTTATTACCTAGTAATTTTACAGGTGCATTTTGTAAAAATTTAATAATATTTTCTACTGATCTTACACTTGTAACTTTTAACTTTGAACAGTTAGTTTTATCTAAATAAACTTTAGTAGTAAAAGATAAATATTTACGTATGGCTGATATTAAAATATCCCCATCTCTTTGAGCAATATCAAAACTAGCTATTAAATAATCATCATCTTTATTTAATTTATAAACGCTAAAACAACCTTCAGCTTCTATAAATCCTACTAATCAAGCAGAAAAATAAGATGTATTAATAATAGACTCTATAGAATTTAGAGGTTCATCACTTCTAGTATAATCAGGTAAATCTTCTAAAGAAATAATACCTGAAAGTAATGCATTTCTAAATCTTAAATAGTCATATTGCTTATTAGAAAACATGGGATATTTCTCAAATATAGGTAAAATGAAACTTTTTAAATGGTTTTTGTCTCTTATTCTTAAGGCTACCATTTCTATTTCATTTCTTTTCCTAAAACTTACAATACCAATTCCTAAAATTTTTTTTATTTTGTAAATCAATTGTACATCTTTAATTGATAATTCAATACCTAATTCATAGGTTAAATATTTACCTTTTTTTGTAATGGAAAAATAACCATCACCTTCAAACAATCCTACTAAGTAGGCATATGTAAGATCTCCTGCATGTAGTCTCTGAGAGGCTTCTGAAGTATGTAAACTTCTCACCCCTGCTGATTTTCCCCGTGTCATTGCAATTTTCACGCCTATTAATAATACTATTATAAAGAATAAGTCGTATGCAAATCCTAAGATTGGGGATTTTCCAGCATTAAGCAGGATTTTTAACAATACGTCACCGCATTGTGGTTCATCTGTGTATAAACCTCCTCAAATAAACTCAACAATATCTTGACCTATTCAAGGTATAGCACTCATTAGGTTAGTAATAACTGTAGCACCTCATAAACTCATTTGACCATAAGGTAAAACATAACCTAAGAAGGCTGTGGCCATCATAACTATTAGTATTACTGTTCCAATAGCTCATGTTAAAGTTCTAGGTGTTTTGTAAGATCCATAATATAAACCTCTTCCTATGTGTAAGTATACTAAAAAGAAGAAAGCTGAAGCTGTATTAGAGTGTAAGTAACGTACTAATCATCCATTATTTACATCTCTCATAATATGCTCTACAGAATTAAATGCTTCTGATACACTAGGTGTATAATGCATAGCTAATGTAACACCTGTTACTATTTGTATACCTAAACATAAAGCTAATAATGATCCGAAATTTCATAAATAACTTAAATTAGCTGGTTGAGGTGAATCTATTATATACGAATTTACTATTTTTAGTAAAGGATGACTTTTTAAAATTCTCATTTTTTATTTTTTTATTTTTTTTTTTCTTCACTTAATTTATTTATTTATTTTTTTTTTTTTATTTATCAGATTTAAAAATCTAAAGATTAAAGTAATTATTTTATTTATTAATTACTGTTTTATATAGTTAATTAACTATATAATATTACTTATAATAGGTATAGTTACTTATAACTAATAATTTACCCACCTTAAACCCTCGGATATTACACCCTAACTTTACCCAAAATTAAATTTAAAAATTTATATTAAATTTATTATTGTTGTTTTTAACGCTTTTTTTATTGTTTTTTTTTTTATTAGTGCAAGATTATATTTTTTTTTACACTTTTTGAAAAAATTATCATACTAATATAAAGATATAATTAAGCCGGTTTCTGTTAAAAATATTTTTATAATTCTAAATTAATACTAAATATAGGAGTAATGTTCGCAATTATATATAAACGTTATATTAACGTTTTTAATAATTTTTAGTTTCTGTTAAATTCCTTATTTTTTAATAAAGCTTATTTAATAAGCATATATACTTAATTAGTGTCGGACTTTCCTTTTCAGAAATTTTTTATATCATTTATATTGTATGAATTTTATAGGCATTTTTACTTAATTAATTACAAACTTATCAGTTATAATACTTATATAAAAGGAAATATTATTTATTAGATTTAGTTGTTTTATTACAATACTATATACTATTACATTTATAACTTTTTATCTTATTGATCAACTGTTTGATATTATTTTATAATTATTTTGTAACTAATAAGCGATAAACTAATGTTAATTATAAATCTATTATTTCAAATTGGTTTATTGGATTTAATACAAAATCTATTTGACACATTTATTGTGTTATTATATAGATATGTATTAATATCAGAAGAATATATAATTATTAGAATTTCACAAATAGGTTAGTTTTTAAGAAGATCTACTCATGTAAAAAATATACTATAACTTATGAACTTAAATTAGAATTATCTTTTTGTATTTTTAAATGTTGTTCTAAATTTTCAAGGCTACGTATTAAATCCCTGTCAGCTTCTACATTAAGTGGTGGTAACACTAATGGTAGATATGGTTTTTTTATTTTAATATGATTATAATAATTATTATATCTAGTTATTAACTCATTTAATTGATCATAAACCTTCATATGTTCATTTATATGGTTGATTGCAATATTTATTTGCTCATTATTAATTCTATAATTAGGGCATACAATAAATTCAAATGTGTAATTATTTTTTAAATGAGCAGCTCAATCTCTCAGATAATTAATTTTATTGTTAACAATTTCAACCTTTGTATTATGAACCTTACACTTATTAGTGTAATTACTACCTTTAGGCATTTCTTCAGAAGCTATACCTCAATCTTTATCATAAAATCCACGTTTAAAGCCATCTGATCTAACTATAACTTCATCTTGTATATAATATTCATATATATTACCTTTATTTTCTTCTCCTAATAATGAACCATCTGGACCTAATATTCTTCCTTCTTTGTCCACGCATTTAATATTTGTTAAAACACCAGGACCTATTGATTTTATTGTTGCTTGTATTTTATTTGTCTTTATATAATTTATTAAACATTCCATAATTCCTAAATTGGGTTTTAAAGATTTTATTCAGTTTAACAACTCAAATTCAAATATACCTAATAACATAATAAATCCAACTAGGATAGAAATATAATATATTATGTTTTCTGGTACAGCTCCTATGCTATAACCTAGTTGTTGTAATATTTCTTGTAATATATCTAATAATTTTTTTATTAATGGTCTTATTAAAAAAATAGTTATAATTTTTACAGTATTAATTCTAATAATTATTTTTTCAACTAATGTTATTTCTAAAAATTCACAAGTTTTATTGATATCATTATTTAAAACTTTTACTTTATTTTTTATAACTTTTTTATGTGTTGTATATATATATAATAATCTAGGTAATATATATTTATTAAATGCATAGATTAATATAGTTAACACTATAAATGCAAATATTACTTGATTTACAAAAAAGAATAGTATTAGTTGTGACATGTTTTATATTTATAATTTTTTTTTTCTAATAGCTCTCTTGCTATTTTTTAATTTATGCTAGTTAAGGATCTAATTTATATATATCTATATTATAGTTATAACTTATAATATAAGCCCTTAAGATGAATTGAACATCTATCAAAATATTAACAGTATTCCGCTCTACCATTGAGCTATAAAGGCTAAAATACCCTCCTCCCAACCAAGGATATAATATCCTCACACTTATGAATATATATATATATATATATATTAAAATTCAGGAATCTAAAAATAAATAATAAGATTAAATTACCCTTATGTATCCCAATATATCTTCAAATGATTCTCTATGTGAAGGAGAATCAGATTCAGAATACATAGGTTCATCATCTAATGTTTCATCTGAATGATCTAAAGATGGAACACTAGAAATACTATTAGAGGCTTCTGATTCTGATCCAGATTCTAATCTATCTGATTCTGATATAGATCCAGATTGTGAACTTGATTCTGGTTCAGGTTCAGATTCTGAACTAGCAGAATTTTTAGGATTTAATTTACGTTTTCTATTAGAAGATTCACCTGAATCTTCATCAAATTTACGTTTAATATTATAAGAATTATAGCTATCTTCACATAAAGTATTAATAAATAATATAATGTATATAAATATTCTATTTATAACATATCTAGACACAATTAAATATAACATTATAAAAAAAACTAACATATAATATATATATATAATATATATATAAATATCAGTTAACAAGAAAAATAAATAATGTAAAAATTCTACAAAATACCTAAGATATTAATAAAATGAATTAATTCATTAGGTGAAGCCATAAATAAAAGGATAAATAAAGTTAATGTAGAGATAGTTATAGATAAAGAATTAGATAATGAAAAATTAGAAAAATAGATTTTATCTACAACTTTATCTTTTTGTAAAACAAGAGCTGGTAATTTAAGAGCTTTTAATTTACTAAAGTATGTATAAGAATGTTGATCAAAGAACATTGTTTTTACAATTAATAAATAATAAACAGCACTAATTACACTAGTTAATACAGCTATAATAGTTAAGAAAATAAATCCTTCTTGTAAAGCAGCAGAGAATACCATAAGTTTAGCAAAGAATCCTATTAAAGGAGGAATACCTGCAAATGATAATAAAGTAATAGATAAACTTAAAGCTAAAATACTATTAATAAAGAAATAACCTTTAAGTTGACTAATTAATTGAATTGGAGAATTATTTTTATCTATTAAATTATTATGATTAATATTATTATCTGTATAAGCATATAAACTATAACCTATAGCTACTAATAAAACAAAAGCATTTAAATTAGATAAACTGTATTGTATTAAATAAAATATGAAAGATTGAATAGATTCTATAGTATTAATAGCTAAAGCTAATAACATAAAACCTAAATGAGAGATAGTACTATAAGCAAATAATCTTTTAATTCTAAATTGAGTTAAACCTAAAACAGTTCCTATTATTAAAGATAATAAAGAACTAATTAAGAAACTTATAGTTCAAGGATATTGAGAAGTAATATTAATACTATTAGTATTATGTACTAAATGTAATAATAATGTTAATATAGATATTTTTGCTATAATAGCAACAAAAGTTGTAACAATAGTAGGTATACTATCATAAACATCAGGAGATCAAAAATGGAATGGTGCAGCTGATATTTTAAATAAGAATCCTACAGAAATTAATAATAAACAATAAGGTATATATGTAATTATTTCTAACTCATTATCTATACCTGCTAAATTAATTATAGTATATAAACTATCTAAATTTGTAACACCTAAATTAGAATATATTAAACCTATACCTAATAAAATAAAACAAGAAGATAAACCACCTAATAAGAAGTAAGTTAAACTAGCTGAAGTTGATGATTCAGAATTTCTGTATATAGCACATAATAAATATAATCCATAACTTTGTAATTCTATAGATAAAAAAATAGAAACTAAGTCACTACTTGATATTAATAATACACTTCCTGTTATAATAAAAAATAACATCAATGTATACTCTAATATTAAATATTGTTCTCCTTTTTTTAAAATAATATTAGATACTGTTATATTTTTACTAAATTGTAATTTAGTAAATAATAATTTATGTAAACTAGCATATTTACTAGTTACAAGCTTTCTAGGATAAAATCCTGTCATATTTAATATTAAAATACTAATTATAAAAATTAATATATGAAATGTTTGTGTTATAGAAGATATGAAAAATAATCCTCCAAATAGCCCAAACCCATTATCTAAATATGTTATAAATAAATTATTATAAGATAAATAGATACAATATAATAATACTATTATACCAATTCTACTATATAGAATTGCAGTATCACGTCTAAAAGACAAAGCATTTGATAACAATAAACTAAATATCGAAGATAAAAGCATGTCGCACGTTAATATAAATTTAAATAGATAAATTAAAACGAATATAAAAATTATTTATTAATATATAGCAAATTATGTAATAATATTTTTTATTATATTTAATTAATATAAAAAACATTTTGAGGAGCTCGGGGAAATCGAATCCCTATATTTCAATTTGCAATCAAAACGCAAAACCATCTGCTCAAGCTCCTAAAATACAATATTATATTGTATTTTACTATCATCTAAATAAGATAGAATAATAATTATATCAAAAATTTTGTACGATTTGTATACTTATAATCAATAATGATATTATTGTATTATAACATATATATATATTAGTTTTTAACGTAAACTACGAAAACGTCTACATTCCTCTTCAAGTTCACGAGTAGATAAATGGTTATAAGCTCCAGATATATCTAAAAAGGTGATTTTACATTAAGTACGTTAGGATGGAGTCCTTTATTGAAAACGTATCAAATTTATATATATATATATATATTTGTTATTTTAATAACATTACATAAAGTAATTCAGTGCTATTAAAAAGTTTTAATAATTATAATAAAATATAACTTTAATTATTAAAATTTATTAATAATATTGTTATTTAATAGAACAAATAATGTAAAAATAACTAAAATAAATAGATTATTATCATTATAAGAGAAATATAATAGAGAAATATAAAAGATTAATCCTATTAAAATATATAAAGCATAAGTAGTAACAACACTAGTGCTTAATTTACCAATACTATTACTTAAACTTAATAATGCTTTTTCTAAACCATAAGGTCCTAATAATTCTACAGAACCTTTATCTAAACTCTTAGAAGTTTGACCACCTAATTTAAGAACACCTTCTACAATATATTTATTATAGAATAATTCTATATAAAATCTTTGATTAAAGAAACTAAAAATATTATAACCTAATCTAGAGAATTTAAAATTAATAAGTAATTTAGGTAAAAATTCTGATAATAAAACAGAAATAACACTTAATGAGATAGTAAATATAAAAGGTAATAATTTAAAGAATGTAGGTACAGCAAATTCAGTATCTAACATAATTTCATGACTAGGATGAATAAATAAACTATTATCAGAGAAAAAACCAGTACCTAAACCTATAAAAATATCTTTAGTTAAATATCCAAAGAAAATAGAGAAGATAGCTAAAATAATTAAAGGAGTAGTCATAAATAAGTCACCTTCATGAGCATGTTTATAATTAACTAAAGGACCATTAGGATTAGTTAAGAAAGTTAGATATAAAACTTTAGCAGAGTAAAGTGTAGTAAACATAGCACCAATAGTAGCAACGAAATAAACAATAGTACTTGATAAATAATATTGTCCATAAGCAGATTCAAGAATAAAATCTTTAGAATAGAATCCAGTCATAAAAGGAACAGCAACTAAACTTAAAGAAGCTATTAACATAACTGAATAAGTTAAAGGTAAGAATTCTCTTAAACCACCATATTTTCTGAAATCTTGATTATCAGCTACAGCGTGAATAACTGAACCAGCACCTAAGAATAATAATGCTTTATAAAAAGCATGATTAACTAAATGGAATAAAGCTAAATTATAACTAGATAAACCAACAGCTATTACCATCATTCCTAATTGACTCATAGTTGAATAAGCAATAACTTTTTTAATATCTTGTTGGAATAAACCAATTAAAGAACTAAATACTGTAGTAATAGCACCTAATCATAAACAAAGTACTAAAACAGTTGAACTATACTCTATTAAAGGAGATGATCTCATTAATAAATATACACCTGCTGTAACCATAGTAGCAGCGTGAATTAAAGCAGATACAGGAGTAGGTCCCTCCATCGCCTGTGGTAATCAAATATGAAGACCAACCTGTGAACTTTTAGCTGTAGCACCTATTAATAAACAAATACCAATTAATGTTATAATATTTTCATTATAATAAGGAGCTAAAGCAAATACTGTACTATAATCTATATTACCAAAAGATCATAGTATAGCAAACATACCAACAGTTAATAAAGTATCACCAACTCTATTAGTTAATAATGCTGATAAAGAACTTTGATTAGCTGCTATTCTTGTAAATCAGAAATTTACTAATAAATATGAACAAACACCTACACCTTCTCAACCTACAAACATTATTAAATAATTATTTCCTGTTACAAGTATAATCATCATAAAAGTGAATAAACTTAAATAACTAAAAAATCTTTGGTTGTGTGGGTCATGGCTCATATAACTTATAGAATATATATGTACTAAACTTGATACTATTAATACTGGTAATAACATTGATACTGTTAAAGAATCAAATCTAAAATTTCATAATACATATAATGATTCTACATCTAATCATCTTGCTATATTTATTGTTACTGGTATATTATTAAAACCTACTTCTAAGAAAGCTAATATAGCTAATATTGTTGTAGTAACAACTGAAACACATGTTATTAAATGTGCACCTGTTACTCCTACTTTTCTACCAAAAAAACCTGAAACTATTGATCCTAATAAAGGTAAAATTATTAATGTTAAATACATTATTTATATTGTATTGATATACTTCCTCTTAATCTATAATATGCTACTAATATTCCTAAACCTATTGCAGATTCAGCTCCAGCTATAGTTATGATATATATTGCAAATGTTTGCCCTAAAATATCGTCAAAACTTAGTGAACTTATTAGTATTAAAAATGTTATTGATAATAACATAATTTCAATTGAAATTAACATTAATATTATATTTTTTCTATTTAAAACAAAACCTAATATTCCTATTAGAAATAAAAATATTGAAAAATTCATAATAACTTTTTTACATTTTTTTTTGATTTATCTATACTATATCTCTAAGACATGTATAAGATTTGAACTTATATTCTTGTGGCCGTACTACAATATTCTACCATTGAATTAACATGCCTTAAAATATAATTATTTATTTTAGATATTGTATATTTATTTATTATCTAAAATTTAATAAGTAAATATAAATATATTTATATTTATACTTATTATTAACTAATTTATTTTGATATAGGGATTGAGGATATTACTATATACCTTTATTGAATACATATTTCATATAAAACCTCTAAAAAGATTTTTATTTTAATATAATATACTGAATTTTATATTATATAAAAATTAATAATAGTTAATCTTTATAAGGGGTTCCTATT